TCATTCTAAATTAAATAGAATGAAAAGGGATTCCACCCTATTCATATATAGTGATATAGTGAAGTCTTACTCCCGGATTCCCACAAAACAAAAGAGAATCCTTTTTTTTTGACACTTCAGTGATTGAATTTCTATGTTTCGTCTATTTCTATTAGAAAATAAGATAGAATAAAAACATATTTTTTTGGAAGATACCTAAAAATAGGTAGAAAATAACATAGTCAAATCAAAATAATTATTTATCGAAATAAAGAATTGTGGATCCAACGTGATTTATTGTATTTTTATAAATATTAGGAAATCAGATTCTTGTAAAAAATACATACAAGATGTTATTCTATTCTACCTCTTAGAAAGAAAAGAACTTAAATCAAAATGCTTAACACTATGGAATCGATTGTATTTTTTTTCGAAAATTAAAATTTCGAATTCTAAATTTAGAATTTAGAGGATTTATTATCTTTACGACGATGTTTTTTTTTATTTAAAAGAGGTCAATATGCTTGTCAAGTTTTTGAATTCAAAATGTTGTTTTGGTTTGAACTCTTGTTTTAGTTCAAACTGGTCTTTTAATCCGATTTTCTTTAAGACCCAATCTTCATGGGGAGATGGGATAAAAAGTTCGTGGAAAGCATGTGGTGAAAGCGGGGGGTCCGACACACCAAACCCCGCGAAGGATAATGATCTCCGTATAAGAGAGGATTCGAAAAATCCAAAACCGAAAGATCCCGAATCATTAGATTCGGATGATACAAATCCTGATGATTCGGCTTCGAATTGCTTTAATGATATGAATCTGGGTGATTCCGGTTCGAAAGATCAAAAATCGACTGATGGGGATCCGGCTCGGGGGGATTCGAAAAATCCAAAACCGAAAGATCCCGAATCTAATGTATCGGATGATACACATCCTGATGATCCGAATCATCGGGATGGATCTGATTCGGATCCTAAGCATTCGTATCCTAGGGGTACTCCTCCCCACATTGCGGCTTTGTGGGTTCTATGCGAAGATTGTAATCAATTAAATTATAAAAGATTGTTAAAAGAACGAAATAATATGTGTGAACACTGTGGATATCATTTCACAATGAATAGTCCAGAAAGAATCGAATTTTTGATCGACACCGGTACTTGGCATCCTATCGATGAAGACATGGCATCTCCGGATCCCGATCCTTCTGAATCGGATTCGGGGGAGGTTTCAGAAGATCCTTATAAATATGAATGCACGCTTGAAGACCTTCGAAAAGAGATTTCTTTGATCCAAAAGGTGATTCGGAAGAAGATTTCAGAAAGATCTTTTGAATCGGATTCGGAGGAGGTTTCAGAAGATCCTTTTGAGTCGGATTCGGGGGAGGTTTCAGAAGATCCTTTTGAGTCGGATTCGGAGGAGGTTTCAGAAGATCCTTTTGAATCGGATTCGGGGGAGGAGGACACGCCCTATGAAGATCGTCTTGATTCTTATCGAAAAAAGACAGGATTAAATGAGGCTGTTCAAACAGGCGTAGGTCAACTAAATGGTATTCCCGTAGCTTTTGGGATTATGGAGTTTGAGTTTATGGGGGGCAGTATGGGATCCGTAGTTGGAGAGAAAATCGCCCGTTTGGTTGAGTACGCTATCAATCAATCTCTACCTCTTATTATAGTGTGCGCTTCGGGTGGGGCGCGAATGCAAGAAGGAAGTGTGAGCTTGATGCAAATGGCTAAAATATCATGTGCCTTATTGGATTATGATCAATTCAATAGCAAGTTAGTATATATATCAATCCTTGCATCTCCTACTACTGGTGGGGTAACAGCTAGTTTTGGTACGTTGGCAGATCTCATTTTTGCCGAGCCCAATTCCTACATTGCATTTGCGGGTAAAAGAGTAATTGAAGAAACATTGAAGCAACCAATACCCGAAGGTTCACAAGAGGCTGAACCTTTATTCGAGAAGGGCATGTTGGACCAAATCATACCACGTAAACTTTTAAAACACGTTCTGACTGATTTTTTGAAGTTCCACGGCTTCAATCCTTTGAATTCCAATTCAATCAAGTAGAGCGCGCTAAATTCCATTATTTTATTTGTAGGAAACAAGTAGTTAGCTTATCGGAATCAAAGTAAATAAGAATGAAATTTTCTTTGGTGACCTAAGATCTAAGTGATAGAATAAGTCCATTTATTTAGTTCTATATTCCTTGGACTTATTCTATCACTTAGATATCTAGATACTTATATCTTTAATAATAAGTACGGATTCATAATAATTACAATTCTTAATTATAACTTAATTATAATTAGTATAAATAAAAAATAGGATATTAAAAATAAAATAATAACAGGTACAAATAGTAAATCGAGGTACCCATTTTATGACAACTTTCAATTTTCCCTCTATTTTTGTGCCTTTAGTAGGCCTAGTATTTCCGGCAATGGCAATGGCTTCTTTATTTCTTTATGTTCAAAAAAACAAGATTGTTTAGATCTGAGGGGATAAAATTTCATCCGTTTT